TCCACAGAAGGTGGTGGGATGATATCTTGAGCAGTTACGTATCTAGGACCCCTGACGCAAATGGATGCGTCACGAGTTCCATACAGATGACTTCTCAATACAATTTCTTTCAAATTCATTAAAATTGCATGTACTGATTCTTCAATACCGACTATCGTAGAATATTCATGTGGTACCTTTTCAGATTTTGCACGTGTAATACATGTTCCTTCTATTTCTCCAAGTAAAGCCCTTCGCATTGCGATACCTATCGTATCTGCTTGGCCTTTCATAAGCGGGGCCAAAATGAAACGGCCATAATAAAGACGCTTACTGTCTGTTCTTGATTCAACACACTTCCACTGTAGTGTCCGAGTGGATACTGCTACTTCCTCTCGAACCATAATAATATTATTCTTTTTTCAGATCATTGAATCATTTATTTCTCTTGAAATCCGTTCAATTCTTATTTCTACACACGTCTTTTTTTAGGAGGTCTACATCCATTATGTGGCATAGGGGTTACGTCACGTACGAAACTTAATAGTATACCACTTCTACGAATAGCTCGTAATGCTGCATCTCTTCCGAGACCAGGACCCTTTATCATGACTTCTGCTCGTTGCATACCCTGATCCACTACTGTACGAATAGCATTTCCTGCTGCGGTTTGAGCAGCAAATGGTGTCCCTCTTCTTGTGCCTCTGAATCCACAAGTACCAGCGGAGGACCAAGAAACCACCTGACCTAGTACATCTGTAACAGTCACAATGGTATTGTTGAAACTCGCTTGAACATGAATAACTCCTTTTGGTATTCTACGCCCACTCTTACGTGAACCAATACGCCCATTCCTACGTGAACCAATTCTTGGTATAGGTTTTGTCATATTTTATCATCTCATAAATATGAGTCAGAGATATACGGATATATCCATTTCATATCAAAACAGATCCTTTATTTGTCCATCGGGTCCTTTAGAAAATCCCTTTTTCTTTTTAGAAAGATTACCCTTGTCTCTGTTTATGTCTCGGATTGAAACAAATTACTATAATTCGTCCCCGCCTACGGATCAGTCGACATTTTTCACAAATTTTACGAACAGAGGCCCTTATTTTCATATTTGTTATTCCTTACCTTAATTCCGAATCTACTCCTTGGAAGAAAATAAGTCTCTTGAAATTTTGAACCTCAATTGTATTCCCACGAAAGGAATGTTTAAAAATCCACCTACACCTAATCGTTTGAATCTTTGTTGCGAAGTCTATAAATTATACGTCCCCTGGTTGAATCATAACGACTTACTTCGATTTTTACTCTATCTCCTGGTAGTATCCGTATAAAACTTCGTCGGATCCTCCCCGAAACATAACCTAGAATCAGATCTTCATTATCTAAACGAACCCGGAACATACCATTGGGAAGTGATTCAGTAATTAAACCTTCATGAATCAATTTTTGTTCTTTCATTCCAGGTAACCCCCTTGAAGTATCAACTAATGGAGGAGGAGTGATATTAAACAACCCGTCTTTCCTCTCCTTTTTCACAAATAGGAAGTTACGGATCAACTTCGGATACCAGAAGGATCACCATATATAACACAAAACTTCTCCTCCAATTCCTTCTAGTCGAGCTTCTCGATCTGTCATTATACCTCTAGAAGTAGAAAGAATTACAATCCCCATTCCACCTAAAATCCTAGGAATTCGTTGATAGTTGGAATAGATTCGTAGACCGGGTCGGCTGATACGCTTTAAAATATTTCTATATGTTCCTTTCCTATTTCTTCTATGTCGCAGGGTTGAAACCAAGAAATATTTGTTGTTTTCCCGATGTTTCCTAACGTTTTCAATAAAACCTTCTCGTAGAAGTATTTTAACAACGCTTTCGGTCATATTAGTAGATGCTATTCGAACTGTTCCTTTTTTATCCATGTCGGCATTTCTTATAGAAGTTAATATATCGGCAATAGTGTCCCTACCCATGACGAACTATAATTATTGGTGCCTCCTAATTTTGATATAATCAACATGTTACGTTTTTTTTTTATGTGAATTTTTGATTCTTTATTTATGAATTATTAAAAGTATATGCGTGAAACAAAATCTACTAATTGATCCATTTCACCTACTATATCATGGTCTCATCTACTAGTATTTATAATACCTCAGGAGCTAATGAGACTATTTTAGTGAAATTCAACTGTCTCAATTCTCGAGCGATCGCTCCAAAAACCCGAGTTCCTTTTGGATTTCCTTCTTGATCAATGACAACTGCTGCATTGTCATCATATCGTATTATCATACCGTTGTCACGTCTGAGTTCTTTACATGTACGTACAATTACAGCTCTGATCACTTCTGATCTTTCGAGAGGCATATTGGGCACTGCTTCTTTTATTACAGCAACAATAACGTCACCAATATGAGCATATCGGTGATTACTAGCTCCTATGATTCGAATACACATCAATTCTCGAGCCCCGCTGTTGTCCGCTACATTCAAATGGGTCTGAGGTTGAATCATATCATTTTTTTTTTAATCTGTTTTTTCAATGCAAAGGTCGAAGGAAAAAAGAAAGAAATATTGTCTGTCCAGAAATAAAGAAATCCGCGATTGTTTTTTTCATCATAAATACCCCCTTGGTTCCACATCCCTATCCTGAAATAATGAATTGCGTTCGTATAGGCATTTTGCACGCAGCTATTTTAATAGCTGCTCTGGCTACAGTTTCCGATACTCCGCCCATTTCATAAAGTATTCGACCCGGCTTAACAACAGATACCCAATATTCGGGAGATCCCTTCCCCGAACCCATACGGGTTTCCGTAGGTCTTACTGTAACGGGTTTGTCGGGAAATATACGGACCCATATTTTTCCACCACGGCGCGCATATCGTGTCATTGCTCGTCGCCCTGCTTCTATTTGTCTAGATGTGATCCAAGCGGGTTCAAGTGCCTGAAGAGCATATCTACCGAAACAAATATGATTGCCTCGATAAGATATTCCCTTCATTCTTCCTCTATGTTGTTTACGGAATCTGGTTCTTTTGGGGTTATAGTTGATGGTTGTTTCTCAACCTCATCTCTACTACAGAACCGGACATGAGAGTTTCTTCTCATCCAGCTCCTCGCGAATGAAACGATTCAATAATATTACAGATACACATGTATTTATTGAATAATACACTAAATCATGGGATTTATTGATATTGAATCTGTCACGTAGGAATCTGTATATCTTGTATATATAGCTAGACGTATATTTCTATATATAGAAGATAATGCCTTTGCTTTATTTTTATAACGAATCCTTGACCTTTACCGAATCGGCCAAAATTTTGCAATTCAATAAGGGTTTCGCGGGCGAATATTTACTCTTTCAATATTTGTTTCATTCGTAGGGTCAACCCATGGCCTCTCAGAATAAATCAATTGGTTCCTGGTTGGTTCCGCCATCCCACCCAATGAATCATTAGGATTCGTTTTCAATAGAATCTTCTGCAGTCACAGGTTCCGTCGTTCCCATAGCTTCTCCATTAATGGCTAGGCCTGAACTCTGCAATGGAGCTCCTCAATTCAAGTTCGTTCCCAAGTCAATCTCCTCAGTCTCTATTGACTCGAGGCTCTTTATTATTGGTATTTTTCCTATGAACCGTATTCATCTAATTATGGACGAATCAGTATTGATGCTTTATCACACTGCCTTTTATGAGATGATTCATAATAGACCATACATATTGGAATCATATACCATTGATATTCTCCTTCTCTCTTTCTCTCGTCCTTCCATTTACCCACATCCCTCTATTTTCGCTTCACAATCCATAATCAGATTGATTTTTCCTTTATGGAAAAAATATTTCAGTTGCTACAACTATATGATTGACACATCATATAGTGACTGGTTCCTTGGATCTCGATAATACGAAGCAATGAGCTGGTTCTAAGTTCTATAGTTATTAGTTAGGGGCCAGTCCTTTTTTTTTGAATCCCAACTCTAAAGAAAAACCAACGAGTCACACACTAAGCATAGCAATTCTACCAAATGATCAATCCAATTTTTATTCAACCCTATAGAATTAGAATTGCTCATTTTTCATTGAAGGGAAAAAGAATAGTTTGTCGTTTTTTGTTCTATCACTGGATAGAATGGCAAGGAAAGGCCCATTATTGCTCGTCTACAAATATCCAAATTTTGATGCCTAATACCCCATAGATAGTTCGAACTGTATGGGAACAATGATCAATTTTAGCTCGAATGGTTTGTAGGGGAACCCTACCTTCTCTGATCCATTCGACACGTGCAATTTCTTTTCCGTCGATACGTCCTGCAATTTGTACTTGAATTCCTTTTGTATCCGCTTGTTCAGCTAATTCAATAGCTTTTTTCATTGCCTTTCGAAAGGAAACTCTATTCTTTAATTGTAGAGCTATATATTCTGCAAGAATATTAGGTTGTCCATAAGGTTTTGCAACTCTTGTGATAGCAATGTTAAGTCTCCGGTTCACAGAATGAAATCCTTTTTGTACATTGATCTGTAATTCTTCGATTCTTCGTGTTCGACCCTCTATTAACAAATTTGGAAATCCAATATAGATTATGACCTGGATCAGATCGATTTTTTTTTGAATCTCTATATGTGCAATTCCTTCGAAACCCGAGGATATTCTCCTATTTTTTTGTACATAATTCTTGATACAATCTCGTATTTTTTCATCTTCCTGGAGACCTATGGAATAATTTTTTGGTTGCGCGAACCAAAGGGATCTATGCTTTTGGTTTTCCCCACCAAGTCGGAAACCAAGGGGATTTATTTTTTTGCCCATATTTTTCTTCTCTCTCTTTCTCTTTTTTTTCTCTCTCTTTCTCCAAATATCTCTCTATTATAGGATCTTTCCATTGATCCTTTGTTTCTAAATATATATCCTGATCCGTTTTCTTTTTAGAGCTATCCCTCACTACAATAATTATATGACAGGTGGGTCTTTTTATCGGATAACTACGTCCTCGAGCCCG